ATGCAACGATGATTCTTTTCTACAAATCACAAAGACATTGGTACTTTATATTTCATCTTCGGAGCTTGATCTGGTATAGTAGGAACTTCATTAAGACTGATTATTCGAGCCGAGTTAGGTCAACCAGGAACGCTTATTGGTAATGATCAAATTTATAATGTTGTAGTTACTGCGCACGCATTCGTCATGATTTTCTTTATGGTCATACCAATTATAATTGGAGGATTTGGTAACTGATTAGTGCCTCTAATATTAGGAGCTCCCGATATAGCTTTCCCTCGTATAAATAACATAAGATTCTGACTTCTTCCTCCTTCATTAACTCTATTACTGATAAGGGGGATAGTAGAGAGAGGGGTAGGTACAGGATGAACTGTCTACCCTCCTTTAGCAGCTGCTATTGCACACGCAGGTGCTTCAGTTGATTTAGGTATTTTCTCCCTCCACCTGGCCGGTGTTTCCTCTATTTTAGGAGCAGTCAATTTCATAACCACAGTTATTAACATGCGATCGTTCGGAATGAAAATAGACCAAATGCCACTTTTCGTGTGATCCGTTTTCATTACAGCCATCCTTCTTCTACTATCTCTACCTGTTCTAGCAGGTGCTATTACCATGCTACTAACTGACCGAAACCTTAATACATCTTTCTTTGATCCAGCTGGAGGAGGGGATCCAGTCCTATACCAACATCTCTTCTGATTTTTCGGACACCCTGAAGTTTATATTCTTATTTTACCAGCCTTCGGAATGATTTCTCACATTGTGAGACAAGAATCCGGGAAAAAAGAATCATTTGGAACTTTAGGTATAATTTATGCTATAATGGCCATTGGTATTCTTGGCTTCATTGTATGAGCCCACCATATGTTCACTGTTGGTATAGACGTCGATACCCGAGCATACTTCACATCTGCGACTATAATTATTGCAGTTCCTACTGGAATTAAAATTTTCAGATGACTTAGAACACTTCATGGTACTCAAATCAATTATAGTCCTTCTATATTATGAGCCCTGGGGTTTATTTTCCTATTCACAGTAGGAGGTCTGACTGGTGTTGTTCTGGCTAATTCTTCTATTGATATTATTCTTCATGACACTTACTATGTAGTTGCACACTTCCATTATGTCCTATCTATAGGAGCTGTATTTGGCATCTTCGCTGGAATCGCTCATTGATTCCCCCTATTTACTGGGATCTCTCTAAACCCTAAATGAATGAAGATCCACTTTACTATTATGTTTATCGGAGTCAATGTCACATTCTTCCCTCAGCATTTCTTAGGATTGAACGGTATACCACGTCGATACTCCGATTATCCTGACGCTTACACTACTTGAAATATTGTCTCTTCTATAGGATCTATAGTGTCTCTTATTGCGATGTTAATCTTCATGATTGTGATTTGAGAAGCTCTTATCTCAAGACGACCTGTACTATTTACTCCGTTTATATCGTCGTCTATTGAGTGAAATCACGCGTATCCACCTGCTGACCACTCTTATATAGAAATTCCTTTAATTACTAACTTCTAAAATGGCAGACAGATGTATAGGATTTAAGCTCCTACTAGGAAGGATTTTTCTTCTTTTAGAATCTAAACCCTTTATCACCTTTTTAATGGCAACATGAACTTACTTAGGTTTCCAAGATAGAGCCTCTCCCTTAATAGAGCAGTTAATTTTCTTCCATGATCATATTATGATTGTTCTGATTATAATTATTACATTTGTAGGATACATGATAGCATCAGTATTAACTAATTCTCTTATTAATCGATATATACTTGAGCACCAAACTATTGAACTAATTTGGACTGCTGTTCCGGCTATTATTTTAGTATTTATTGCTCTTCCCTCTTTGCGATTGTTATACTTGTTAGATGAGGTTAATAGTCCTTCCATTACATTAAAGACTGTAGGTCACCAGTGATATTGAAGATACGAGTATTCAGATTTTCTCGATATTGAATTCGACGCTTATATAACTCCTACTAACGAGCTAGATACCTCAGGATTCCGTCTTCTAGATGTGGATAACCGGACTGTGCTTCCCATGAATACCCAAATTCGTATTGTAATTACAGCAGCCGACGTGATTCACTCTTGAACAGTTCCTGCCCTTGGTGTTAAGGCAGACGCCATTCCCGGTCGACTAAACCAAACCAGATTTATAATGTCCCGACCTGGATTATTCTATGGTCAATGTTCGGAGATTTGCGGAGCAAATCATAGATTCATGCCTATTGTGATTGAAAGAGTTGATACAAACTCATTTTTAAATTGAATTTCCTCATACTCCGACTCACCCGATGACTGAAAGTAAGTGTAGGTCTTTTAAACCTATTATAGTAATCCGCCTACTTCTGGTGAAAGAAATTAGTTAAATCATAACACTAACTTGTCATGTTAAAATTATCTGTCTATAGATATTTCTTAGTGCCTCAAATAGCCCCTCTTATATGACTATATCTATATGTCTTCTTTCTAGTAAGATTAATCTTATTTATGTCTATCAACTATTTTATTAAGCCTTTCCAAAAAATGGACTCAAGAGATAATATTTTATCTTCTCCACCTCAACCTATTTGAAAATTATAGCTAACCTATTCTCAATTTTTGAACCATCATCAAGAATTTTCAATTTATCATTAAATTGAATATCAACCTTTCTAGGTCTCATGTTTATCCCTTATCTTTTCTGAGCTTCTCCATCACGTTGATCTCTGTGTTGAAGTGACGTTACTTTTACTCTCCATAAGGAATTTAAAGCACTGTTAACTGTAAACTGTATAGGATCTACTATATTTTTCGTAAGCTTATTCTCGCTTATCCTCTATAATAATTTCCTAGGCCTTCTGCCTTACGTATTCACCAGATCTAGGCACATAGCAATAACTCTAGCTCTTTCTATACCTTTATGAGTAACTCTAATAATTAGAGGATGAATTAATCATACCCAGCATATATTTGCCCATCTAGTACCTCAGGGTACCCCTTCAGTTCTTATACCGTTCATGGTGTTAATTGAGACTATTAGTAACATTATTCGTCCGGGAACCTTAGCCGTCCGATTAGCTGCCAATATAATTGCAGGACATTTACTTTTAACTTTATTAGGTAATACTGGCCCATCGATAACATCATCTTTCCTTTTATCTATTCTCATTTTTTCTCAAATTCTATTACTAACTTTAGAATCTGCTGTTGCAATTATTCAATCTTATGTGTTTGCTGTCTTGAGAACTCTCTACACTAGAGAGATTAACTAATGACATCATCTCATGGATTTCATCCTTATCATCTAGTAGACATAAGACCCTGACCTCTTACAGGATCAATCAGTGCAATAATATTAACAACAGGCTTAATTAAATGATTCCACCAATACAATATAAGTCTCCTAATTCTAAGGTTTGTAGCTATTCTTTTAACCATATACCAATGGTGACGAGATGTTACTCGAGAAGGTACCTTCCAGGGCCTTCATACTTCCGTAGTGGTTAAAGGACTACGATGGGGAATGATTCTCTTTATTGCCTCAGAAGTTCTATTCTTCTTCTCTTTCTTTTGAGCCTTCTTCCACAGAAGGCTGGCACCAACTATTGAAATTGGTATAAACTGACCTCCTTATGGAATTCAGCCTTTCAACCCATTCCAAATTCCTCTACTTAATACCACTATTCTTTTATCTTCCGGAGCCACGGTAACTTGAGCCCATCACGCTATTATAGAATCTAATCATAGACAGGCTATCCAAAGTCTCGGTTTAACTATTGTCTTGGGGTTCTACTTTACCGCTCTACAAGCATTCGAGTATATTGAAGCTCCCTTTACTATTGCTGACTCTGTGTTCGGAGCTACATTCTTTGTCGCTACTGGGTTCCACGGTCTCCACGTAATCATCGGGACCTCGTTTTTACTTATTTGTTTCTTCCGATTATTCTTTTGCCACTTCTCATCTAATCATCATGTAGGATTTGAAGCAGCTGCATGGTACTGGCACTTCGTCGATGTAGTATGATTATTCCTCTACGTATTTATCTACTGATGAGGAGGTTAATTTTTTTAATATAATAAAGTATATCTGACTTCCAATCAGAAAGTCTAGCTTCTAGAAAAAATAATTATTACTATAACAATCTTATCTCTTATTACAATTATTATCTGCTATATCGTTATAACTCTAGCATCAGCCATTTCTAAAAAAACCATCACTGATCGAGAAAAAAATTCACCATACGAATGTGGGTTTGACCCGAAAGGATCAGCACGGTTCCCCTTTTCCCTACGATTTTTCCTAATTGCTGTGATCTTCCTTATTTTTGATGTAGAAATTACTCTTCTCTTACCATTAGCGTCCATTTTCAATGTAACTAAGCTTTTTTCATGGTTAACCACTGGCACTCTTTTTTTATTAATTTTACTTGTCGGTCTCTATTACGAGTGAGCTCAAGGAGCTTTAGAATGATCAAAATAATTCAAGGCTATAGTCAAATATTATGACATATGAGTTGCATTCATAAAGTGTTTTAGAAACTAGCTTTAACTTATTAGAAAGCGAAACCTATCGCATTTAGTTTCGACCTAAACTTTGGCTTATAGGCCTCTAATAATTGATTGAAACCAAAAAGAGGTGTGTCACTGTTAATGACATAATTGAAGTACTTTCTTCCAGTCAAGGGAATATTATGATAAAAAAGAAAGCTTCTAACTTTTTTTTAAGCGGTTAAATTCCGTTTATATTCCTGTTTTTATAGTGTAAGCAACACGTTACATTTTCGTTGTAAAGCTGAAACTCTAGTTTCTAAAAACTTTTTCTTTATTTTACATCTTGTACTCAAAGTAAAGCCTACATCTTAAGCGCCACAAGCTAATATTTTTTATTTAAACTATTTGAGTATATTTACAGAGTTGACACTCGCTTTTGCAGCTTCAATGCAATATTCTAACTGAATTATATAAATTAATTTACTAAAACCATGAAAATAATAATTACAATAACAGATACCTTCAGGAATACTTTGATCCTATTTAACTGTATATTATTTAGCAAGTAAAAAATTCGAGAGAATAGATAATATAACCCTTGAGCTCCATAAAATTCAAATCAACCTTTATCAACTACTTTTTCTATGTATGCCCCGCTTACCAGTCTTTTTTCACTCAATTTTAAAGTTCTTAATGCAGGTATAAATCATATTGAACCCATCATTACAACTGGATTGTAGTTATAAAGTCTCTTTAAAGTGTAGTTAACCCTTATTATATTTAATATATACCCAATCAATCCTCCTAGAATCCTTACCAATATTACAAGCATTTTCATGAACCTTCTTAAACAAATCATATAACATTCTGGGAACAATCTTCAACTTAGCACTGCCCCTCCTAAAATTGCACCAATCCCTAATCCGGCTATTGAATTGGTTATAGTAAAATCTTCATCTGATAAATTGGAAAAAGATCTCAAATTATATTCACCTCTGATGGAATAATAAATTAGACGCAAGGTGTATATAACGGTTAGACCAGTAGCTAAGACATACAACGTCAATGCGATGAAATTAATTCATCTTATAAATGCCACCTCTAAAATTATATCTTTAGAATAGAATCCAGCCATAAATGGAAACCCACATAAGGCCAAATTTGAAATAGTCATATAAGACACAGTCAAAGGCATAAATTTAACTAAGTTTCCTATAAATCGAATATCTTGGTACCCTCCTACTCTATGAATTACAACCCCAGCACACATAAAAAGTAAAGCCTTAAATAAAGCGTGCCTCAATAAATGAAAGAAGGCTAGGTCGGCATATCCCAAGGATAAAATTCTTAATATTACCCCTAACTGACTCAAAGTAGACAGTGCAATAATTTTTTTTAAGTCATATTCGAAATTAGCGCCTAATCCAGCCATAAATATTGTTAGACATGAGACAATTAACAAAATTCTTTGTACTTTTGAACCCTCCAATGCCCCGCTAAAACGGATTATCAAATATACACCTGCAGTAACTAGAGTAGAAGAATGAACTAATGCTGATACTGGAGTGGGTGCAGCTATTGCAGCAGGTAGCCAAGCGGAAAAAGGAATTTGGGCTCTTTTGGTTATAGCAGAAATCATTAAGAACAGTTTTAGTAAAATTCACTCTTCACCTATATAATATCTGTATAATAAAAAATTCCATCCTCCTAATCTTCTTATAAGCCCAATACTTAATAAAATAGCAACATCACCCACGCGATTAGAAAGGATGGTTAGCATACCTGCATTGGCAGATTTTTCATTACTGTAGTAAATTACTAATGCGTAAGAAACTAATCCCAATCCATCTCACCCTAAGAGAATACTAATTAGATTAGGCCTTAGCACTATAAATCTCATTGAAAGAACAAAAGCTAGAACAAGGTATATAAAACGGTTAGATGTTTTATCATCCCTTATATAACTCCCCCTGTAGTAAAGGACCCTTCCAGAAATTAAAAAAACAAATCCTATAAACAGGAGGGAAATTCAATCTAACACTATTGTAAATACAATTTCTCTTCTTATTAATCTAAAAAGCTCTCATTCAATTACATTCATTACCCCCCTCTTGACTTTTACTAAAGCTGTAGTAATACAAATCATAGAACTTCTTATCAATCCCAATATTCTAATTTCATGTATAGAAATTTTCCAAATCATTCTTTATTAAATAAAGATGTTTAAATGGCCAATAAAGTTGTATTCAAGATTATAATATTTAATGGCAATCAATGTAGAAATAAGCTCAAGTATTCACTTACTTTTCCAGAACAGCAAGAATATAATGAATTATAGAATACCCCATGTTGGCTTAATCTATACATGTAAAGTGTGTACCTTGCCCTAAAAAAAGATAAGAGACTGATACCCAAAATAGAGACCTTTCTCCATCTAACTACAGTTAAAATCAATATAATTTCCCCAGCCAAATTAAGAGACGGAGGTCTTGCCATGTTTCTTACACTAAGTAAGAATCACCATAAGCCCATTCTAGGTATAAAGGATAATAAGCCTTTGTTTACTATAAGACTTCGCCTACCAGTTCGCTCATACACCATATTTGCTAGGCAGAATAAACCTGAAGAACATAGCCCGTGACCTACTATTAGAATCACACAACCTGCTAAACCTCATCAACTAAAGATTATAATCCCACATAATACCAACCTTATATGGACTACAGAAGAGTAAGCAATTAAAGACTTTATATCAACTTGACGCATACACATCAGTCTTACGTAGATTCCACCTACAATTCTAAGACTTACCCATAACCAAGAAAATTCTTTACTAATGTACTGGAACATTACCAATACTCGAATTAAACCATATCCTCCTAATTTTAATAAAACCCCAGCTAGAATTATGGATCCTGCAATGGGAGCCTCTACATGAGCCTTAGGTAGCCATAAATGAAACATGAACATAGGAAGTTTTACTAAAAATGCAATGACAGTTCTAATATATCAAAATCTATAAAGATAGTTAGAACTCCTCAGTAGATCTCTTAGTCCGATTACCAGCCTCCCTCTAGCCGAGTAGTAAATTAATAATGAAACCAGTAATGGTAACGAAAAAGCTAAAGTATAAAATAACATATAAATCCCAGCCTGGATTCGTTCAGGCTGATATCCTCATCCTAGAATCAAAATTAGTGTGGGAATTAAAGATGACTCAAAACTAATATAAAATAATAAATAATCTATCGAAGAAAAGGTTAAGAATAAAAATAGCAGAAGTATGATGTTTGTTAAAACGAACCTTCCTTCAAAAATGCCTAAATTTTTAATTTTTTGACTAGAAAGTAAAATTAAAGACACAATTCAAACCCTTAGTATTACCATAATATAGCCAATGTAGTCCAACCCAAGATTAAACCCTAGTCTAAATGTGTAAAAGTTATGATAGCACTTAATTCTTATTAAGAATCTGATGAAAAATATACCTACCTGGACAACTTTTCACTCCTTATTAAATTTCATCAATATGATCAAAGGAATGATGAACTTTAACATTCTAATAGATTAAACCTCGAAAACACATCGTTTCCATGGCTTCGTACTACTAAGATCAACATAGTTAATCCCAAGGCCCCTTCACAAGCAGCAAGTGTTAAAAAAAACAGTGAGAAATACACCTCACTGCCAATCAAAGCTAATTGAGTTCTTATTAACCAAAAAACGCCAAGCATTATAAACTCTAATCTTAGCAGAGAATTTAATATGTGTTTATTATATGAAATAAATCCTCATCCTCCACAAAAAATTATAACCACAGGAATAAAGATTATTATTCTTCTAAAATTTACCATTGGTTTTAATAGTTTAATTTAAAACTTTGGTCTTGTAAACCAAGAATGAAATAATTTTTCTTAAAACTTCAGAGAAAAAGAAAGAAACTTTATCTTTAATTCCCAAAACTAATATTTTACTTAAACTATTCTCTGTTATGACTTTGATCTTTATTCCCACTATTTTAATACTATCATTCTTATTTACTCGTCTTGTCCACCCTCTATCAATAGGGCTGACTCTATTAATCCAGACTATCCTTATTTCATTAACTGCTGGACTATCTACTTATTCTTACTGATTCTCTTATATTTTGTTTATGATTTTCCTAGGTGGCATATTGGTATTGTTTATTTACGTAACTTCATTAGCTTCCAATGAATCGTTCTCTTTCTCCTATTCAACTCTAGCTATTTCTCTAATTGTGCTTTTTTCTCTACTCCCTATTACTCTAATTTGAGATTATTTTTTCAATTCATTTACTGCCCAGCTTCCTCTCTCGTCTATAAACATAGAGGCTTCTAACGTATTCATTATTAGTTGAATTTATAGGATTAACCTAATAAATTTTACTTTATTTATTATTGTCTATCTGCTATTAACCCTAATTGTAGTAGTCAAGATTACTAACTTATTCAAAGGACCGCTACGTCTTTCTCCTTAATGACAATACCAATTCGAAAATCCCATCCCCTCTTTAAAATTATCAATAACTCTTTAGTTGATATACCTCTCCCGTCTAATATTTCAACTTTTTGAAACTTCGGGTCTCTACTTGGATTATGTCTAGTTATTCAAATTGCTACTGGATTATTTTTGGCTATACACTATACTGCCCACATTGATCTGGCCTTCTCCAGAGTCGCTCACATTTGCCGAGATGTAAACTACGGATGGTTGCTTCGAACTATGCATGCTAATGGTGCATCCTTCTTTTTCATCTGTATTTACATTCATATTGGACGTGGAATTTATTATGGTTCTTATATGACCTTCCACGCTTGAATAGTAGGTGTTGTAATTCTATTCATGGTTATGGCCACTGCTTTCCTAGGATACGTTTTACCATGAGGTCAAATGTCTTTCTGAGGAGCAACAGTAATTACTAATCTTTTTTCTGCCATCCCTTATATTGGAAGAGATTTAGTCCAGTGAATTTGAGGAGGCTTCTCAGTAGATAATGCTACTCTAACTCGGTTCTTTACCTTCCATTTTGTACTTCCTTTCATTATTGCAGCAATAACTATTATTCATATTTTCTTTCTTCATCAATCCGGAGCAAATAATCCTTTAGGAGTCTCTAGACAGCTCGATAAGGTCCCATTCCATCCTTATTTTACTTTTAAAGATATTGTAGGATTTATTGTTATGTTTACTATTCTGCTTACTTTATCACTCTTAAACCCCTATCTTTTAGGAGATCCTGATAATTTTATTAGAGCTAACCCGTTAGTAACTCCCGCCCATATTCAACCTGAGTGGTACTTTTTATTCGCTTACGCAATTCTTCGATCCATTCCTAACAAGTTAGGAGGTGTTATTGCTCTAGTTGCCTCTGTAGCAATTATTGCAATCCTACCTTTTACTCATACATCTAACTTCCGAAGACTAACCTTCTACCCTTTAAATCAATTTATGTTCTGAACACTGGTATCTGTCCTTCTACTCCTTACTTGAATCGGAGCCCGACCTGTAGAAGAACCTTATGTTCTTACCGGACAAATTCTAACGGTTACTTACTTTTCCTTATTTATTATCAACCCCCTGTTACTTATAGGATGAGATAAAATGCTAAAATGATTATTTAGTTTATTTAAAAATAGGTATTTTGAAAGTATCAGAAAAGAAAATCCATTCTTAATAATCTTATATGCTAATATATTATTTTAGTTATAGTTTATAAGTTTCTAATGAAGCATAAAGATTTTAACCCCAGAAAGAACAACAAGTAATTAATGGACACAGGTAGAAACCTTTTTCAGGCTAAGTATATAAGCTTGTCATACCGAAGGCGAGGTAATGTCCCGCGGACTCACACGAAGATAAAAGCTAGAGCTATTGCTTTGAAGTAAAATATAATTCTAGAAGGTCTTCTTCCCAGGAATACAATTACAAACAGTACTCTTATAAACAAAATCCTTGCATACTCGGCCATAAAAATTAAAGCGAATCCTCCTCTACTATATTCAGTATTAAATCCTGATACAAGCTCTGATTCCCCCTCTGCAAAATCAAATGGAGTACGGTTAGTTTCCGCTAAACAAGATGCAAACCAAATCAATCTTAATGGTAAAGCCAAGAATATAAATCACACATGATTTTGATATTTGACGAACAACTCAAGCCTAAATCCCCCTAGCAGTATAATATAGGACAATAGAATTAAAGCTAATCTTACTTCATAAGAAATGGTCTGAGCTACTCTACGTAGCCTCCCTAGTAAAGAGTACTTACAATTAGAAGCCCACCCGGCCACTATTACTCTATAAACCCCTATCCCCAAACAACAGAAAAAAAATAAGATACTCATATTAAATCTTACTAACCCTACATCATACGGCATCACTCTTCATACCAATAATGACAAGAACAGCCTAAATACAGGACACAAATAATATACTACGAAGTTTGATATTATAGGTATAGTTTGCTCCTTAGTAAATAATTTAACAGCATCAGAAAAAGGTTGTAATAGTCCCATATAACCTACCTTATTAGGACCTTTACGAATTTGAATATAACCTAAAATTTTACGCTCAAGTAATGTAACAAACGCCACTCCAACTAATACACAGATAATTAAAATTAGATAATTTACAATTTCCACTAACAACATAAAACAGTTAGATACAACTGTTATACTATTTATAGAACTAAATTCTATTTAACTAGATCCTAAATCTAGCACATATTATCTGACAAAATAGCATTTCAGATGTGAAAAGAATTTTGACCACTCAATCCTTTCGTACTAAAGTGGTCTTTATTTTTCTAGAAGATAGAAACCGACCTGGCTCCCGCCGGTCTGAACTCAAATCATGTAAAATATTAAAGGTCGAACAGACCTTCTTGTGTAGCTGCTGCACTACATAGACATTTTAATTCAACATCGAGGTCGCAAACTTCTCCTTTGATAAGAACTCTCAGAAGAAATAACGCTGTTATCCCTAAAGTAACTTGATCTTAAAATCTTTAAAAAGGATCAATTAAATATGACTCACATACTCATGTTTTATCTAAAAGCAGTTACTTTCATTATACTATTGTCGCCCCAACCAAATAAATAATCGAAAAATTATTGTTATTTAAAAATTTATAAAATCCCTAAATTTATAAAGCTTTATAGGGTCTTATCGTCCCTCTAGACAATCTAAGCCTTTTCACTTAGAAGTTAAATTCAACTTTAACAAGAGAGACAGTTTCTTCTTTGTCCAACCATTCATACGAGTTCCCAATTAAAAAACTAATGATTATGCTACCTTTGCACGGTCAAGATACCGCGGCTATTTAATATTAATTATCAGTGAGCAGGCTAGACTATAAACATTTTCGTAATAGCCATGTTTTTGATAAACAGGCAAGAAGAAATTATTGCCGAGTTCCTTTCTTGTTTCTTCAACTTAATACAAATTACTTAACTCATTCTACGTACTTATTACTACAAATAATAAAGTTTACTCATAAAATCATTTTTTCTTAAATATCGAAATTTTGTTTAATACTCTGGTAATTCTTTAAGGTAAGATAAATTGTTATGAAATGAAACCTAAATTGAAACACTTTACAATCGTGGCTACTTTTAAGCCTAGAAAAGTTAAAATTTGTCTTATCTATAATTTGATTATTTTAGTAATAAGAAGCTCGTCCCTCCTATCCTTTATCATTAAGTAAAGATCACTTAATGGCAGAATTATATTCTATTCTCAGAGAACCAGATAACTTAAAGCTCGGTTGACGTTTCATCTTTAGTATTAAATTTCAAATTTTTTTTGCTACAAAAACTTGCTCAAAATACTAGCTATCTTTAGTTCGGGATACGCATGTTTTATATGCCACAATTTAATTATCCCTGATACACAAGGTACAATGTCTTAAATCTACTATGTTATTTTAAATCATTATTATATTATTTCCTTTTCAGTACTTATATCCTATAGCTTTAATTTTGAATTTTACTAATAGCTACTCTTGATGACTCATATTAATTTTCCCAGTATAACTTGTTATTATCGTATTAGCGATAGAGTAAAGTTCAAAGCATATTGGATTGCACAATAAAACTCCTCAACGTAAGTGAGGCGCTATTCTATATTTCAGCTTTGCTTTGTCTCCTGTCCAGACTCACTTTCCAGTAAGCCTACTATGTTACGACTTATCTCATTATAAAATGAAAGCGACGGGCGATATGTACATGATTTAGAGCTTATATCTAATTAGCATATTAAACTAATTTTACAATCAAATCCTCCTTCTGAACAGCATTTAAGCCGCAATTTCGTATAAATAAATTTTATTGTAACCCATTTTAACTTAAATATAAGCTGCACCTTGATCTAATATATTTAACATTATTGATTATATATTACCCAGTAATTAATTCTATAAAAATTACCTAATAATGATGGTATACATACTTTACAAATTTAAGTAAGATTGTTCGTGGTGTATCGATTCAAAAACAGGTTCCTCTGACTAGACTAAATCACCGCCAAATCATTCAAATTTTTAGTATATAACTATTATTACTTTGGTTATGTGAAATTATTCTCTAGTATAATAGGGTATCTAATCCTAGTTTATGCCTAGTATTTTCCTGCTTCAACTTAAATCAATTATTAATCATAGCCCTATATAAAGAAAATCCGATTTCACTCTTTTATTCTTCTAGACTTTTATCAATCAGTTTTCGTTTAACAGTAAACCAATATTTCTTATTTGACCTTAGAGTGTAACCGCGACTGCTGGCACAATATTGATCAGGCCTTAAGGTGTTGCTAGATCTTAGCTTTCTAAATTGTCTAACATTATATGCTGAGAATTGTCGATCATGATATGGTTACTGACTGACAACTTGGGAAATCTTGAGTTGTTACTTGCTACCTGCCTTGACTCTCATACAAGTTCAACACTGAATACAAGAAATAAAGAACAAATCAAACTTTAATTTACTGCTTATGAAATATTTTAGTTGAGATGTGATAAATAACAACACTTTTATAAAGAAAATAAAACTCTACTACCTCCCCTTATATATAAGGTTAGATGTTTATAAAACACTCACCTTGATATACATGGGATAAAAATAATCAATAAATTATACTAAAGGTACATTGAATAAAATTATAATTTAAAAATAATTAGATAACTGAACATAGTATATTACCTTAGAACTCAAAAAGCTGCGCTGAACTTGTAAATCAAGTTAATATAAAGACTCGATTAAATTCATATATAACAAGCAAAATACTTAAACGACTATAAAAAATACAATTTAGATGAAATAAGGCTATATATTTAAGAAATATGACATACCATAAATATCTTAAAAATGTCCCCTACAAAAGAGAAGACGCGTTGCGTCATATACATGACGGTATAGGCCTCCGGCCCAAAAGTTCTAAAGATCTTCTAGCCTAACAAGTAGTTGCAGGTCCTCACGCCCCATTCACTTCCTCCAGGGTGTGGGACGTGAGGAGCCTCCAACTACTTACTAGTATAAAGGGTCAAATGACAGGCGTTATGAAACATTTTCTGTGTATAACCATCTATCAAGGTTTATACAATTGGTAGAAAAATTATAAAATGAATATTTGTATATATATGTATGTATATATGTATGTGTGTACATATATATATATATGCGTGTGTACACAAATACATGTCTTCACCCCCATACACTCACTGTTCCCTGTCCATGTTATGGATCTCACTACTTATACTCTCAACTCTCTTATAATATAGACCGTTTATTTTTTCTTTTTATATAGTTCGATTTTAGTTTTACTTTATTTGAAATTATAGCCTATGTATAATTACAATATAGTGCCTGACTTAAAAGGGTAGCTTTGATAGAGCTAATCATGTAACATTTTTACCTATATTATACGTAACGGATTTACACCATCTCTTTAAAGATCAAAACTTTATGTGCTCTGTACACCAACGAATAAATTTAAAGATAAGCTAAATCAAGCTAATGGGCTCATACCCCGTAAATGAAAGTACAACCTTTCTCTTTTTAATGACCTTTCCAATTTCCTACCTATTGTTCTTTTCGACCCTTCTAACAGGAACTATTCTATCAATTTCCTCAACCTCTTGATTCGGGGCCTGACTAGGTCTAGAGTTAAATTTACTTTCTTTTATTCCGCTAATCACTACTAAGCTTTGTCCTTTTCTGGCTGAGTCTGCTATCAAGTACTTTTTAATTCAAGCCTTAGCTTCTACTATTCTCATTATGTCAAGGTCTATGCAAATGTATATTCCAGATCTCTCTTATACTTTAATCCTGTTATCCCTCATAATTAAACTAGGAGCAGCCCCTGTTCATTTTTGATTCCCCCAAGTTATTGAAGGGCTATCATGACCTCAAGCCTTTATTTTACTTTCTATTCAAAAGATCGCCCCTATATTTTTGATTTCATACTTAACTTTTACTCCCCTTTTAACTTCTATCATTACATCTATAGCCTTAGCATCGTCTATAATTGGTGCATTAGGGGGATTAAATGTTATAAAACTACGTAAACTGATAGCTTTCTCCTCCATTAACCACATATCCTGGATATTGATTGCTATATCCATTAATGACATAATGTGGCTAGTTTACTTCTCATTCTACTTTTTTATCTCAGGTTCGGTAACCATCCTTCTTTATACAACCCAATCTTACTCGATTTCAGATATCTTGAATCAAAATAAAAAAGGTATAATCTTCAACCTCCTTATCCCTATAAGTCTTCTCTCGCTTGGAGGGTTGCCTCCTTTCCTAGGATTCATTCCTAAATGGATTATAATTCAACTGTTCTCTTCAAATATGATAGTTTTTTCTCTGTTAGTATTACTGTTTTCCAGGTTAATTACTCTTTATTTCTATCTACGACTGTTTACCCCTATAATTTTACTGTCCTTTTCATCTCTTTCCTTAACTATTAAGTCGCCTTCGCCGTTCCCTTATTCTTACATCATAATTGCCTCTTCGTTTATCAACCTATTTGGTATTTTTTCTCCTATTCCTTTCCTTCTCTAGGATTTTAAGTTATGCTAAACTAAAGGCCTTCAAAGCCTAAAAAAAAAGATAATTCTTTTAAATCCTAAGTTCCAGTGCCCAGCACATCTTTAGATTTGCAATCTAATATTATAAGATTTTACTATAGAACCTAATAAGAAAGTATTCACTTGTGCTTAGATTTACAATCTAACGCCTACAACTCGGCCATCTTATT